TTGAAAGAGAACTTTTTTTATAAAAAGTGAATTTTTTTTTTTTTACTTTATTGAATCTTTTTTAATAATGGGCTTAAAATAAAATTTATGGCTATTTTTTATTTAAATTTAATTATCCATCACAAATTTTTGATTTTTTTGTATATAATATTATATATATTTGCTATTGTCTAATACATTGTGACAAATATTTATTTATATTTACAAGAGAATTAAATTAAATATTTTAATATCTACTAACATAAAGTTGATATTTGTTGTAATGAATGTTAGAAACTTTACGGTGATTATTTCTTTGTTTAAAAGAAATATTGTAAAAATGACTTATAATTGATTTTGTACAATGAGTGTACTTCCGTTAAATATAACATTTTTACGGTATAAAATTGCCGCTTCTTCTTGGATTACAATAAACATTAATTTGCTGACGTCGAACATAATATCACGCTCGTTATGTTTACATTTTTCACTCATATAATGAAAGATCATTAACCAGGAATATACCATATTATGCAGCAGTAATGAAATATTACATTGTGCAACGAGTGCGGTAAGTTGGTTATTTCTCACGAGAGCTAGGCACACGAACGAGGTGAGTAACCATACCACACGAGTTGTTCATACTATTTTTCATCACGAATGAATAATAGAAAAAAAATTAAAGAAAAAAAATTTGATTCGTTGTGGGATTACCTCGGACCTTATGTTTCGTAGTAATTAGTAAGTATTATCTTTTCTATGGTTATTAGCTTGAAAAAGTGTTTAGTAATGTTAATTAAACTACACACCAAGAGAGGTGCTAGTATCGAGCGTGCGGTAAAGTAACATTCCCGCACGCTTATGATAATACATATGCAATGGGCTATTTGCGTACGCAAAGTAGTACTTTTCCACCATGAGTGATGAAATATTATTTTCCTTAATATGTGTGCAGTGAGGTCTGCTAACATTCAGCTAAAAATCTATTATATCAGCTAATATTTGTTCTTACTTTCTCAGTTCAGACTGGTCCGCAATAATCATTAGGCTAAAAAGTCTTCGGCTTACGTAGTTTATGTATAAAATATAAATATAGATATGTTATATATAAAATATAAATATCTTAAAAGTGAATTTTTTTTTTTTTACTTTATTGAATCTTTTTTAATAATGGGCTTAAAATAAAATTTATGGCTATTTTTTATTTAAATTTAATTATCCATCACAAATTTTTGATTTTTTTGTATATAATATTATATATATATATATTATTTATTATTATAATAATAAGTATTTAATTATTATTATTAATTTAATATAAATAATCATGAGATTAATAAAATGCTTCTATACGTTTATCCATCTACTTAATAATAGAAAGAGATTTCACCGAATGTCAATAGTTAAATCATGAATACAGATAAATATCTAAACGATCGACCTATAAGATCTCAAAAGCTCTTTGAGATTTAGTCAAATTTGAATGTTTAATAGACATAATAATTATCTAAATTATTGTTAGTTAATAAACTATTTTTATTAATTATTAAACATATATGTTTATATAATTAAAAATAATTTAATTAATAAACAATATATATATATATATATAGAATTTAGAGGAAAATAAATACGAATTAGAAAATAAGGACCATAAAAAATTTAAGTACAATAAAATAATAAAAAAAAATAATATCCTAATTTATCATAAAAATAAAATTAATTGAATTTAACGAATAAATAATAACTAAATTTAATTATAAAAAAAAATGAAATTTTTATGAAAATTAAATTTAAAAGTATATTCATCATAAATTAATTAAAACATCAATATCTATCTTTTTTTGAAATTAAAAAAAAAAAAAGCTAGATATTGATTTGAGTTTTTAATAAATTTGACTAAATTATATTTAAATACAATTTAGTTAAAATAAATAAAAAAAATTTTTATTTATATGTTAAATATTCATTTTGCGGCGGCGAATTTTTTTGTAGTAAATTTGCTTTTGTAATTTATACAAAATAGATTAATTAGAAATTTTTTTTCCACGGAAAAAAATTTTTTTTTAGAAAATTAGTTATCCAGAAATTAAATTTTAATAAAATATAGGGAAGATATTTTATTAAATAATATTCTAAATATTAATCTTTTTTGGTTATAGATTAAATAAAAATTAAATTTAAAATTAAAATGTGTTAATTATTAATTAATTTTTTTTTAATGTTGGGAAGTCATTAAAAAAAATTAATTAATAATTAATATATTTTTTTTTTTTTTTTTTTTTTTTTTTTTTTTTTTTTTTTTTTTTTTTTTTTTTTTTTTTTTTTTTTTTTTTTTTTTTTTTTTTTTTTTTTTTTTTTTTTTTTTTTTTTTGTTTTTTTTTTTTTTTTTTTTTTTTTTTTTTTTTTTTTTTTTTTTTTTTTTTTTTTTTTTTTTTTTTTTTTTTTTTTTTTTTTTTTTTTTTTTTTTTTTTTTTTTTTTTTTTATTTTTTTTTTTTTTTTTTTTTTTTTTTTTTTTTTTTTTTTTTTTTTTTTTTTTTTTTTTTTTTTTTTTTTTAAATTTTTTTTTTTTTTTTTTTTTTTTTTTTTTTTATTTTATTAAATAATATTCTAAATATTAATCTTTTTTGGTTATAGATTAAATAAAAATTAAATTTAAAATTAAAATGTGTTAATTATTAATTAATTTTTTTTTAATGTTGGGAAGTCATTAAAAAAAATTAATTAATAATTAATATATTCTGTTTATAATAATAAAATTTAATTTTATTTGATCTAATAAAAAATATGTATTATAAATTTTAATAATAATAATAAATAATTAATTTATTTATTAAAAAATTTATAAATTAAATTGTAATTTAATTAATAGGGAAGATTTATTGAGTTCAATAAATTGTTAATTAAATGATTAATTTAATGTGTTAATTTCACTGCTATTTTTTATAAAAACTGGGAGGAAATCGTTTTTTTTTTATATATTTATATTCACTAGCCTTATTATGTATATTTATTAATTTTTTGATAGTGTTTTTTATATTATAAGAATAAAGTTTTATTCTAGCTAAAAAATTTATTATAAATATATTTTACATGTAAATTATTGTAAGAATGAATAATTGTATCTTAAAGATTAATTATAAATTTTATTCACAGTATTTAATTTTAATTTTTTAAATAAATTTAGAATTAGTAATATTTTAAAGTATTGGTTAATATCGTGCCAGCTACCGCGGTTATACGAAAAATGCAAATAAATTATTTTAGTAAGTAGTTATTTTTTTTTATTTAAATTTAATTAATAAATTATTAGGTGAAATTTTAATTTGTTAAAATTTTTATTTAATTATACGAAACTATGAAATTTAAATATTAAACTAGGATTAGATACCCTATTATTTTAAATGTAAATTAAATTATTAAAGTAGTAATAGATATGATCTTGAAACTTAAAGAATTTGGCGGTGTTTTAGTCTATTCAGAGGAACCTGTTCCGTAATCGATATTCCACGTTTCACCTTACTTAATTTAGTAATCAATATGTATACCGTCGTCATTAGAATGTCTTAAAAGAGGAAAAATTTTCTTAAAATAAAAATATATTTGATGTCAGATCAAGGTGCAGTTTATAGTTAAGTGGAAATGGGTTACAATAATAAAATTTATATGAATTATAAAATGAAATTTTTATATGAAAGTGAATTTGATAGTAAATAAATAAATTAAAATTTATTGACTTTAGCTCTAAAACATGCACACATCGCCCGTCGCTCTCGTTATTTAAAATGAGATAAGTCGTAACATAGTAGATGTACCGGAAGGTGTATCTAGAAAGACAAATTGGAGCTTGAAAAGTTAAGCATTTCATTTACATTGAAAAGTTATCGTGCAATTCGATTTAATTTGATAATAAAAAATTATTAATTTAATTTGAATAAAAAAAATATTTAATAAAATCAATTTTATAAATAAAAATTTTAGTATTGGATATAAAAAAAATAATTTAAATTATAGTTAATTAGTATTGTAAAAGAAAATTGAAATATTTGAAAATATATTAATTTAAAAGTAAATTTTGAATATTGTACCTTGTGTATCAGGGTTTATTAATTAAAATATAAAAATATTATATTTCCCGATTTTAAGAGATCTAATAATATATTTTAGTTTACGTTTTATAGTAATTAATAATATATTGTTTGTAATGAAACGTTATTCGTTCTTAATTATATCTGGTTTTTTAAGAAATAAATTTAATTTAGATAATAAAAAAATATTTATTAATTTATAAAAATAAATAATTTTTATTATTAATATTTTAAGGGATAAGCTTTAAAATATAGTCTATAATAATTATTATAATTTGAAAATTATAGGCTTAGAAATAGTCATTAATTTAAAAAATGTTATAATTTATTTTAAATTAAAAATAATTTTTATTTATTTAGATATTTTATTAAAATATATTTTATAATAAAAATGAAATAATAATAATGATAAAATTAGTATAAATAAATTGTAAGGTTATATTTAATTTATTAGGTTAAATTAAGGAACTCGGCAAATTAACACTCGCCTGTTTAACAAAAACATGTCTTTTAGAAAATAATTTAAAGTCTAATCTGCCCACTGATATTTTAAAGGGCCGCGGTATTTTGACCGTGCAAAGGTAGCATAATAATTAGTCTTTTAATTGAAGGCTAGAATGAATGATTGAACGAGGTGTTTACTGTCTCAATTTAAATGAAATTATAATTTAACTTTTAAGTTAAAAGGCTTAAATTTAATTAAAGGACGAGAAGACCCTATAGAGCTTTATATTTATATAATAATTTATTTTTAGAAAAATTTAAATTTTATTAAAATAAATATTTTGTTGGGGTGACAGGAAAATTAATTAAACTTTTTTTATTTAATAACAAAAATTATTGAATTATTGATCCAGTTTTACTGATTATAAGACTAAGTTACCTTAGGGATAACAGCGTAATTTTTTTTAAGAGTTCTTATCGACAAAAAAGATTGCGACCTCGATGTTGGATTAAGAGTTATTTTTGGGTGTAGAAGTTCAAAGTTTAGGTCTGTTCGACCTTTAAATTCTTACATGATCTGAGTTCAGACCGGCGTAAGCCAGGTCGGTTTCTATCCTTAATAATAATAAATATTTTAGTACGAAAGGACCAAATATTAAGAATAATTTCTTTAAAATTGATTATTAATAATATATTACTTTGGCAGATTAGTGCCATGAATTTAGAATTCATTTATGTAATTTTTTTTTTACAAGTAATACTTGATAATAATTGATTTAATTATACCATTAGTTGGCAGTTTATTATTAATTATTTGTGTTTTAGTAGGGGTTGCTTTTTTAACTTTATTAGAACGAAAAGTTTTAGGTTATATTCAAATTCGAAAAGGTCCTAATAAAGTTGGATTTATAGGAATTCCTCAACCTTTTTGTGATGCTATTAAATTATTTACAAAGGAACAAACATATCCTGTTTTATCAAATTATGTAAGATATTATTTTTCTCCTATTTTTAGTTTATTTTTATCTTTAATTGTTTGATTAGTAATACCTTATTTTACAAATTTATATTCTTTTAATTTAGGTTTAATTTTTTTTTTATGTTGTACTAGTTTAGGCGTTTATACTGTTATGATTGCTGGTTGATCTTCAAATTCTAATTATGCATTATTAGGGGGTTTACGAGCTGTTGCTCAAACTATTTCTTATGAAGTTAGTTTAGCTTTAACATTATTATCTTTTGTTTTTTTAATTAGTGGTTATGATTTATTAATTTTTTATATTTATCAAAATTATATATGATTTATTATTATTACTTTTCCTTTGGGATTATCTTGATTTGCTTCTTGTTTAGCAGAGACTAATCGAACTCCTTTTGATTTTGCTGAAGGGGAATCAGAATTAGTTTCTGGATTTAATGTAGAATATAGAAGAGGGGGATTTGCTTTAATTTTTTTAGCAGAATATGCTAGTATTTTATTTATAAGAATATTATTTAGTGTAATTTTTTTAGGATGTGATATAATATCTTTTATATTTTTTATTAAATTAACTTTTTTGTCTTTTTTATTTATTTGAGTTCGTGGTACTTTACCTCGATTTCGATATGATAAATTAATATATTTAGCTTGAAAAAGATTTTTACCTTTAGCTTTAAATTATTTAATTTTTTTTTTAAGCTTAAAAATTTTATTGCCTTCTTTATTTTAATGAAATATTTTTAGTAAAGTCAATAGAAAAATTTTATTTCTATCTTATGTTTTCAAAACATATGCTATTCAAGCTCATTGACTAATTTAATAGATTATCTCAAAATTTTCTAATTAAAGGATTAATTAAATAATATAAAAAATATAATACCGTTAAAATTTGTCCTGTAATTACATATGGTTCTTCTACTGGACGTGCTCCAATTCAAGTTAATAAAATTACAATAATTAATATTGATCAAAATAAAATTTGATTTAAGGGATAAAATTGAATTCCTTGAAATTTACTTAAATGAGTAAAAGGTAGAATTATTAAAATAGCAATTGATAATACTAAAGCAATGACTCCTCCAAATTTATTTGGGATTGATCGTAAAATTGCATAAGCAAATAAAAAATATCATTCGGGTTGAATGTGTACTGGAGTAACTAAAGGATTAGCTGGAATAAAATTATCGGGATCCCCTAATAAATATGGATTTAAAAGAGTTAAAATTGTTAATATTATTAATAAAATAAAAAATCCAGTTAAATCTTTAAAAGTATAATAAGGATGAAAAGGAATTTTATCTAAATTTCTATTTAATCCTAAAGGATTGTTTGATCCTGTTTGATGTAAAAATAATAAATGAATTATTGTTATTGCAGCTACAATAAAGGGTAATAAAAAATGAAAAGTAAAAAATCGTGTTAATGTAGCATTATCTACTGCAAATCCTCCTCATAATCATTGAACTAATTCTGTTCCTAAATAAGGAATTGCAGATAATAAATTAGTAATAACTGTAGCTCCTCAAAATGATATTTGACCTCATGGTAGTACATACCCTATAAAAGCTGTTCCTATTACTAAAAATAATAAAATTACACCAATCATTCAAGTAGGAGTAAATAAAAATGAATTATAATATATTCCTCGCCCTACATGTAAATATAAGCAAATAAAAAAAAAAGAAGCTCCATTTGCATGTAAAGTTCGTAATAATCAACCATAATTTACATCTCGACAGATATGAGTAATTCTATCAAAAGCTAAATCAATATGAGCTGTATAATGTATAGCTAAAAATAATCCTGTAACAATTTGAATAATTAAACATAACCCTAATAAAGATCCAAAATTTCATCAAGTAGAAATATTTGATGGGGCTGGTAAATCTACTAAAGCATTATTTGCAATTTTAAATAAAGGGTGATTTGATCGAATAGGTTTATTCATTAGTTTTTTTGTCGAAGAGGACCATAAAAAATATTTGTAATTTTAACTACTACAATTAATGTTAAAAATAAGTAATTAATTAATATAATAGTTATAAATCTTGTTGGAAAATTATAAAGTTTGGTTATATTTAATGAATCTTCATTTGTATTTAAAAAAGAAATTTTTGTTAAATTTTCTATATCAAAATTGGTAAAATTAAAAATTCATATATTTTGGTCTAAAATAAAAAATATTATAATTCTAATTATAATGACAAAAATGGTTAATAATGTTAATTTAGAAGAAAAATTAAATATTTCATTTGAAGCTAATCTTGTTATATAAATAAATAAAATTAATATTCCTCCTAAAAATACTAAAAATAAAATATATGAAAATCAAAAGGTTTTTGAAATTAATCCAGTAATTAAACAAATTAATAATGTTTGAATTAATAATACAAGTCCTATGGCTAAAGGATGATTTATTTGTGTAAAAATAAAACTAAAAATTATTCTTAAGGATAAAAATAAAAATTGAAAAATATCAGAGAATAGTTTAATTAAAATGTTAGTTTTGGGGATTAATGATAAAGAAGATTCTTTTTCTCTGAAGTCTTAGAAAAATAAATTTTATTTTTGATTTACAAGACCAATGTTTTTTTGTAAACTACTAAGACTAATGATAATATACATTTTAATATCTATTATTATATTTGTAAGAGGTATTATAGTCTTTTCTTCAAAACGAAAGCATTTATTAGTCACTTTATTGAGATTAGAATTTATTGTTTTAGGTTTATTTTTTATTATATTTATATTATTAAATTTACATAATTATGAAACCTATTTTTCAATAATATTTTTAGTTTTAAGAGTTTGTGAAGGGGCTTTAGGATTATCTATTTTAGTTTCAATAATTCGAACACATGGAAATGATTTTTTTCAATCATTTAATATTTTACAATGTTAAAATTTTTTATTGCTTTATTATTAATAATCCCTGTATGTTTTTTAAAAAACAGTTATTGAGTGGTTCAAAATATTTTATTTATTATTACTTTTATATTTATAGGGTTTGGATTTTATTTATCTTATTGAGGAAATTTAAGATATTTTATGGGTTGTGACATAATATCTTATGGTTTAATTTTATTAAGTTTATGAATTTGTACTTTAATATTTATTGCTAGAGAATCTATTAATAAAAATAATTTTTATAAAAATTATTTTAGTTTAATAATTTTAATATTATTAATTTTATTATATTGTACTTTTAGAAGTTTTAATTTATTTATATTTTATTTATTTTTTGAAGGGAGATTAATTCCTACTTTATTTTTAATTATTGGATGGGGGTATCAGCCTGAACGTTTGCAAGCAGGTGTTTATTTGCTTTTTTATACTTTACTGGCTTCGTTACCTTTATTATTAGGTATTTTTTATATTTATAATAGAAGAGGTTCTTTTAATATTTTTATATTAAACAATTTAAATTATATAAATTTTTTAATATATTTATGTATAATTATAGCTTTTTTAGTTAAAATGCCCATATTTTTAGTTCATTTATGATTACCTAAGGCTCATGTAGAGGCTCCAGTTGCAGGGTCAATAATTTTAGCTGGTGTATTATTAAAATTAGGAGGTTATGGCTTATTACGAATTTTTATATGTTTATCAATTTTAGGATTAAAATTTAATTTTATTTGAATTGGTTTGAGTTTATGTGGAGGAGTTTTAGTAAGTTTGATTTGTTTACGGCAAACTGATTTAAAGGCATTAATTGCATATTCTTCTGTGGCTCATATAGGAATTGTGTTAGGTGGTTTAATAACAATAAATTATTGAGGGTTTTGTGGTTCTTATAGTTTAATAATCGCTCATGGTTTATGTTCATCTGGTTTATTTTGTCTTGCTAATATTTCTTATGAACGGTTAAGTAGTCGAAGTTTATTAATTAATAAGGGTTTAATAAATTTTATACCTAGAATAACTTTATGATGATTTTTATTAAGTTCATCAAATATAGCAGCTCCTCCTTCTTTAAATTTATTAGGGGAAATTAGTTTATTAAATAGAATTATTTCTTGATCTTGAATTTCAATAATTTCTTTAATATTATTGTCTTTTTTTAGAGCTGCTTATACTTTATATTTATTTTCTTATAGTCAACATGGAAAATTTTATTCTGGTTTATATTCTTGTTCAATAGGATACTCTCGTGAATATTTAGTATTATTTTTACATTGATTTCCTTTAAATTTATTAATTTTAAAAAGAGAATCTTGTATACTTTGATTATACTTAAATAGTTTAATATAAAACATTGATTTGTGATATCAAAAATATGAATTATCATTTTAGGTCATGATAAAAATTTTATCTATTTGTTTAATTAGTTTTGTTATTTTATTTATTATTAGTTTAACTTGTTTTTGAATAGGAATTTATTTTTTAATAAATAATTTAGTTTATTTTATTGAATGAGAATTATTAAGTTTAAATTCTTCTTCTATTGTTATAACTTTTTTACTTGATTGAATGTCTTTATTATTTATAAGATTTGTTTTATTTATTTCTTCTTTAGTTATTTTTTATAGAAAAGAATATATAAGAGGAGATATTAATATTAATCGCTTTATTTTATTAGTTTTAATGTTTGTTTTGTCAATAATATTATTAATTATTAGTCCTAATTTAATTAGTATTTTATTAGGTTGAGATGGTTTAGGTTTAGTTTCTTATTGTTTAGTTATTTATTATCAAAATGTAAAGTCATATAATGCAGGTATATTAACTGCATTATCTAATCGTATTGGAGACGTTATACTTTTATTAGCAATTGCTTGAATATTAAATTTTGGGAGTTGAAATTATATTTTTTATTTAGAATGCATAAAAAGTAATTTTGAAATAATATTAATTGGGTTGTTAGTTATAATAGCTGCTATAACAAAAAGAGCTCAAATTCCTTTTTCTTCATGGTTACCTGCAGCTATAGCAGCCCCTACTCCTGTTTCAGCTTTAGTTCATTCATCTACTTTAGTTACTGCAGGGGTTTATTTATTAATTCGTTTTAATGTTTTATTAATTGACACTTACTTAGGAAAATTTTTACTTTTTATTTCTGGTTTAACTATATTTATAGCAGGATTAGGTGCAAATTTTGAATTTGATTTAAAAAAAATTATCGCTTTATCAACTTTAAGTCAATTAGGGTTAATAATAAGAATTTTATCTATAGGATTTGCAAAATTAGCTTTTTTTCATTTATTAACTCATGCTTTATTTAAGGCTTTATTATTTATATGTGCTGGAGCTGTTATTCATAATATGAAGGATTCTCAAGATATTCGGAATATGGGAAATTTAGTTACTCAAATACCTTTAACTTCTAGTTGTTTTAATATTGCTAATTTAGCTTTATGTGGTATACCTTTTTTGGCTGGGTTTTATTCAAAAGACTTAATTTTAGAAATTGTTTGTTTATCTAATTTAAATTTATTTAGATTTTTTTTATATTTTTTTAGAACTGGTTTAACAGTATGTTATTCTTTTCGTTTAGTATATTATTCAATAAATGGAGATTTTAATAGAAGAAGTTTACATCCTTTAAATGATGAAGGTTGAGTAATGCTTCGAGGTATACTTGGTTTATTAATTATAGCAATTTTTGGAGGGAGAATTTTAAGTTGATTAATTTTTCCTTATCCAAGAATAATTTGTTTACCTTTTTATTTAAAGTTATTAGCTTTATTTGTAAGAATATTGGGGGGTTGATTTGGATACGAAATTTCTAAATTTTCTTTAAGTTGAACAATAAAATCATTAAATTTATATTCTTTAAGAATTTTTATAGGGTCAATATGAAATATACCTATTCTTTCTACTATTTTAATTAATAAATATCCTTTAAAATTAGGACAATTGACTATTAAAAATGGAGATCAGGGTTGAAGTGAATATTTTGGGGGTCAAAAAATTTATTTAAATCTTAAATCAAATTCAATTTTTAATCAGTTTTTACAAAATAATGATTTAAAAATTTATTTAATTAGATTTGTTTTTTGAATTATTATTTTAATATTTTTATATATTTATTCAAATAGCTTATATTTAGAGCATGACACTGAAGTTGTTAACGAGATTTTTGTAATCTTTGAATATCTATAAAGATATAAAATCTTATTTTTACAGTGAAAATGTAATGTTTTAGTTAAACTATATAAATAGAAATATTAATGGAATTGAACCACTAAAGAAAAAAGTTAGCAGCTTTTTCTTGAACTTCATATTTCCTTAATTGGAATTAAAAAATTCAATTTTATCATTAACAGTGATATGCCTCTTTTTGGCTTCAATTAAAGAATAAGGATAATAATTATCTAAGATTAGGTCGAAACTAATTGCAATAAATCGCTTCATTATTCATACTTAAAAATATTCATTAAGACGGATTGATCTAATCAATACTTTTTGAATGCAAATCAAATGTTATATTTAACTACGGTCCTGTTAATTAGCTCATTCTAATGCTCCTTGATTTCATTCATGATATAATCCAATCAATAAAATAATTAAAAAAAATAATCCAACTAGTCTTCATATTGTAATATTTGAAAATGAAAAGATTATAATTATTGGTAATAAGAGTGCAATTTCTACATCAAAAATTAAAAAAATAACAGCAATTAAGAAAAATCGTAAAGAAAAAGGTAAACGGGCTGAACTTTTAGGGTCGAATCCACATTCAAATGGAGATCTTTTTTCTCGATCAATAATTGTTTTTTTTGACAAAATTGAAGCTAAGATTATTACGATAGTAGATAAAGAAATTAATATTGTTGCTATAAAAAAAATAATAATAATTACTTATACTAAATTATTTTTAGTCCTTATGATTGGAAGTCATATATACTTTTATACTATATAAGTATCTACCTCATCAATAAATAGAGATATACAAAAATAATCAAACAACATCAACAAAATGTCAATATCAAGCAGCAGCTTCGAAACCAAAATGGTGGTTACTAGAAAAATGATAGTAAATATGTCGAATTAAACAGACTAATAAAAAAGTTGTTCCAATAATTACATGTAGTCCATGAAATCCTGTGGCTATAAAAAAAGTTGATCCATAAACTGAATCTGAGATTGTGAAAGATGCTTCAATATATTCATACCCTTGAAGAACAGAAAAGTAAATCCCTAAAATTACAGTTAATAATAATCCTTGATAAGCTTGTGAATGATTTCCTTCTATTAATCCATGATGAGCTCATGTTACTGTTATTCCTGATGATAATAAAATAGCTGTATTTAAAAGAGGAATTTGAAATGGATTAAAAGCATAAATTCCAACAGGAGGTCAAACAGCTCCAAGTTCAATTGCTGGAGATAATCTTCTATGAAAAAAAGCTCAAAAAAATGAAATAAAAAAAAATACTTCTGAAATAATAAATAAGATTATACCTCAACGTAATCCTAAAGTTACTACTAGTGTATGGAGCCCTTGAAAAGTTCCTTCTCGAGAAATATCCCGTCATCATTGATATATTGTTAGTAAGGTAATAATTAATCCTAAAAATAATAAATTTGAATTAAATTGATGAAATCATTTGATTATTCCTGAAACTGTAATTATAGCTCCTAAAGCTCCCGTCAGAGGTCAAGGACTATAATCTACTAAATGAAAAGGGTGATTTGCATGTGTTGACATTAATTAACTTCTCTAGAATATAAAGTTCTTAATACCGCAAATACATAAGATTGAATAATAGCTACGGCACATTCAAGAACTAGTAAGGCAATTTGTGCAACAATTAATAATGATAAAATTGAATAAGATAATGAGGGGCCTGTATTTCCCAATAAAGTTAATAATAGATGACCTGCAATTATATTAGCAGCTAATCGTACTGCCAAGGTTCCGGGTCGAATTACGTTGCTAATAGTTTCAATACATACTATAAAAGGTATTAAAATAGCAGGAGTTCCTTGAGGAACTAAATGAGCAAATATATGTTGTGTATGATTAATTCATCCATAAATTATAAAACTAAGTCATAAAGGTAAAGCTAAAGATAAAGTTAATGTTAAATGACTTGAACTTGTAAAAATATATGGAAATAGACCTAAAAAATTATTAAATAAAATAATTGAAAATAAAGAAATAAATATAAATGAACTCCCCACATGTCCTGTAGGACCAAGTAAAGTTTTAAATTCATTATGAAGGGTATTTATAATATTATTTCAAATTAAGTTATAACGAGATGGGATTAATCAATATAAAGTAGGAATTATTAAAAGTCCTAAAAAAGTTCTTATTCAATTAAGAGATAAATTTAAAATATTTGTAGAAGGATCAAAAACAGAGAATAAATTAGTTATCATTTTCAATTTGAAGATAAAGAAGAAATTTTGTTAACTTCTTTTACATTATTAGGTTTAGGAGTATAAGAATAATAATTTATAATATTAAATAACAATAAAGTTATTGAAAATATAATAAATAAACTTAATCAATTAATTGGGGCTATTTGTGGGATTAAAGAATATTAGATTATAACTAATAATTTTAGCTTGACATACTAATGTTAATTTAACTAATTCTTTCATTAGAAGTAGATGCTAGCCTACTATTAAGTGGTTTAAGAGACCAATACTTGCTTTCAGTCATCTAATGAAACAGCTCTTATTGCTGAAATTCATTTAATAAATGTTTTTGTTGTAACTCTTTCAATAACAATAGGTATAAATCTGTGATTAGCCCCACAAATTTCAGAACATTGACCAAAAAATAATCCAGGGCGGTTGATTAAAAAATTAGTTTGATTTAATCGACCAGGGGTGGCATCAACTTTTACTCCTAATGAGGGAATAGTTCATGAATGAAGAACATCTGCAGCTGAAACTAATATTCGAATTTGAGTATTTATTGGTAAAACAGCTCGATTATCTACATCTAATAATCGAAATCCATCAATATCTAATTCATTGGATGGGATTATGTATGAATCAAATTCTAATGCAATAAAATCAGAATATTCGTAACTTCAATATCATTGATGTCCAATAGTTTTTAATGTAATGGCAGGGTCTCTTACTTCATCTAATAAATATAATAATCGTAAAGAAGGTAAGGCAATAAAAATTAAAGTAATGGCAGGAAGAATTGTTCAAATGACTTCAATTCCTTGTCTTTCTAATAAATATCGATTTGTGTAAGTATTAAAGAATAAGGATCTTATTATATAACCTACTAAAATTGTAATTATAATAACAATTAATATTGTATGATCATGAAAAAAAGTTAATTGTTCTATTAAAGGGGAAGCTCTATTTTGTAAACCTAAATTTCTTCATGTTGACATTAATTTCTAACAAAAGGAAAATCTTTATATATAGAGCTTAAATCTATTGCACTAATCTGCCATATTAGAAATTAGATAGTATAGGTAATTCAGAATAGCTATGTTCAGCAGGGGGTATATTTTGGTATCATTCAATTGAAGTTGATAAATTAATAGGATAAAGAATTGATCGATTAGTAATTATACTTTCTCAAATAATAAATAAAAATATTAAAACTCCAATAAAAGAAATAATTCTTCCAATTGATGAAACAATATTTCAAGTTGTATATGCGTCTGGATAATCAGAATATCGTCGTGGTATTCCAGCTAACCCCAAGAAATGTTGTGGAAAAAAAGTTAAATTTACTCCAATAAATATAATTAAAAATTGAATTTTTAATCATTGTGGATTTATGGCTAATCCAGTAAAAAGAGGGTATCAATGAATAAAACCTGCTATAATAGCAAATACTGCTCCTATAGATAAAACATAATGAAAATGAGCTACTACATAGTAAGTATCATGAAGAATAATATCTAATGATGAATTAGCTAAGATAACTCCTGTTAATCCTCCAACAGTAAATAAAAATACAAATCCAAGAGATCATAATAATGAAGGGCTATACGTAAATTGTGATCCGTGTAATGTTGCAAGTCAACTAAAAATTTTAATTCCAGTTGGAACTGCAATAATTATTGTAGCTGACGTAAAATAAGCACGAGTATCTACATCTATTCCTACTGTAAATATATGATGAGCTCAAACAACAAATCCTAATAAACCAATTGCTAGTATTGCATAAATTATCCCTAAAGTTCCAAAAGTTTCCTTTTTACCTGATTCTTGAGAAATGATATGAGAAATTATACCAAATCCAGGGAGAATTAAAATATAAACTTCCGGATGTCCAAAAAATCAAAATAAATGTTGATATAAAATTGGGTCTCCCCCTCCTGCAGGGTCAAAAAATGAAGTATTTAGATTTCGATCTGTTAAAAGTATAGTAATTGCACCAGCTAAAACAGGTAAAGATAAAAGTAATAATAAAGCAGTAATTGCTACTGATCAAACGAATAGGGGTATTCGATCTAATGTTATTCCTGTAGATCGTATATTAATTACTGTAGTAATAAAATTTACAGCTCCTAAAATAGAAGAAATTCCAGCTAAATGAAGAGAGAAAATTGCCAAATCAACTGAAGCTCCGGCATGAGCAATAGTTGATGATAATGGAGGGTATACTGTTCAACCCGTCCCAGCTCCATTTTCAACTAAAGAGCTAGTGAGTAATAAAGTTAAAGAAGGAGGTAAAAGTCAAAATCTTATATTATTTATTCGAGGAAAAGCTATATCTGGTGCTCCTAATATTAAAGGAACTAATCAATTTCCAAATCCTCCAATTAAAATAGGCATAACTATAAAAAAAATTATTACAAAAGCATGAGCTGTTACAATTACATTAAAAATTTGATCATCTCCAATTAAAGCTCCAGGTTGACCTAATTCAGCTCGAATTAATAATCTTAAAGAGGTACCTACTATTCCTGATCAAGCTCCAAAAATAAAATATAAAGTTCCAATATCTTTATGATTTGTTGAAAAAAGCCATTTTCGCAATGGATAAAATGGCTGAAATTTAGGCATTAAACTGTAAATTTAATTATGAGATTTTTCTCTTTTATCAATTTTAAGCTTTATAGTCAATTATGATATTAGACTGCAATTCTAAAGGAGTATTCTTATACTAAGGCTTAAAAATAATTCTTTATTGATAATTTTGAAGACTACTAGTTTAATTAACTTAAAGCCTTCTTTTTTAAAAAATATTAAATATTAAAGTGATTAAAAATAATCCTGCAATTGAAAAAATTGATAAAACAAAAGCATATAAATTTAAATTGTTTTGATTTAAGCTAAAAGATCATTTAAGTTCAGAATTTGCTATTATAAATGAAGAATAAGCGACTCGTAAGTAAAAATACAATGTAATTAAAGTTATAGTTACTATAATTGAAATTAGAAAAATATGATTACTTTCTACTAAATTTTGAATAATAATTCATTTTGGTAAAAATCCTAAGAAAGGGGGAAGACCTCCTAAAGATAATAAAGAAATTATTAGACAAAATTTAATTAGAGCGGAATTAGAGAGTGAAAATATTTGATTTAAATGAAATATTTTAAATGAATTAAATAAAAAAATAATTGATAAAGATAAAAATGAATACAAAATAAAATATAAAAAAAATAAATTCTCTCCTGTAATTAAAGCTGCGAGTATTCAGCCAATATGATTAATGGACGAATAAGCTATTAATTTTCGAAGGGAAGTTTGATTTAACCCCCCTAATGAACCTACTATTACTGATATAATAATAATAATAATAATTAGGTTTTTTTCTCAACAATAAGAAATTAGTATTAGAGGAGCAATTTTTTGTCATGTTATTAATAAAAATCTATTAAATCAATTTAATCCCTCTATAATTCTAGGAAATCAGAAATGAAAAGGGGCTGCCCCTATTTTTAATAAAAGAGAAGAGTTAATTATTAAATTAATAATATAATTGCTTTCTGGGAAGTAAAAAGCAAAAAAATTATTATGATTTAATAAAATAACAGAAAATAAAAGAGTTGATGAAGCTAAGGCTTGAGTTAAAAAATACTTTAAAGAAGCCTCTGTGGCTATTAAGTTATTTGTATTAATTATTAAAGGGATAAATGATAACAAATTGATTTCTAAACCTATTCATGCTCCTATTCAAGAATTAGAGGAAATTGAAATTAATGTCCCTCTAATTAAAGTTATTAGAAATAAAAATTTAGATGGGTTAAAAAACATTAAAAAGAAGAAGATTAATAACTTCTATAATTAGGGTATGAACCTAATAGCTTAATTAGCTTATCTTTTTTATAAATTTATATTTTAGTGTAAGATGCACAAAAGTTTTTGATACTCTTAGAAATAGTTTAATTCTATTAAATATAATGAAGGTAAAAGTAAATTTTACTTAATTTATCCTATCAAGATAATCCTTTAGTCAGGCACTTCATT